TTTATAAGGTATTTAATAAAATTAAATTAATTTTTTTTTTTGAATTAATTTAAATTTAAATAATTAAAATAAGTAAATTTACGTAAAAATTTTTAATGATATAAATAATTTATATATATATATATTATTTATTAATTTTATAGTATGGATTTAATAGGGGAATTCATATATGTTTATGTACGTATATATATATATAAATTATTTATATAAATTGATATAATAGTTTAGTAAATTTTAAATTATATTTAAAGGGTATACATCGAATGATGTATTCTTTAAATATAATTTAAAATTTTATTAATATATTTATACCAATAATTTATTTATATAAATAATAATTATTTATAATTTAATAATATATATATTATTTATATATATATATATTATATATTAGAGACTAACGTCATGTAAACCTCTATTGTTTAATAAATAATTATTATATTTATTAATAACTATAAATATCCCATAGTCATATTATCTTTAAGAGTATAGATTATATAATTTATAAACTTAGCGATTATATATATAAATTAAAGTTTTTTTGAAAGAATATTAAATAATTTATAGAAATATTATAATTATTTATAATTTATTAATATATAATATATATATATATAAATATATTATATATGTTACTTACATTTTTAATGTAAACTTTTATAATTAAATAAATAATTATTTTATTTATTTTAATTAAAAATTTATTTTAACCATATTATCTTTAAGAGTATAGATTTTGTAATTTATCTTCTTATAAATTATATATAAATATTTATATATATATATGCTGAAAAAAAAAAAAAAAAAAAAGGATTGATAAATATTAGAAATTTATTAAAATTATAATTTTATATTTAATTTTTAATTTTTAATTAAATTTTTGAAAAAATTAAAAATTATTTAATTTTAATTATTTATGAATAAATATATTTATTTTTTATAAATTATTTAAAATTTTTAAAAAAATTATATAATAATAATTAATTTTAGATATTAACAAGTTATTATATTTATTTTAATAAATTTTAAATAATTTTTAAAAATTATTATAAATATAAAATTATATTAGGGGATATGTTTATATAAATAAAGTGTGATATCCAAGAAATACTAGTTTTAATTATTTATGAATATATTCTTAATAGTTATTAAATGTAACTTTTAAAAATTATATAGTAATAATTAATTTTAGATATTAACAAGTTATTACATTTATTTTAATAAATTTTAACTAATTTTTAAAAATTATTATAAATATATAATTATATTAGGGGATATGTTTATATAAATAAAGTGTGATATCCAAGAAATACTAGTTTTAATTATTTATGAATATATATATATATATATATATATATATTAAAAATATATTTAATTAAAAATTAAATATAAAATTATAATTTTAATAAATTTCTAATAAAAACTAATTTTAGTTATTATTAAATATATTTATATTTAGATATATATTAAGTATACTAATTTTAATAAATCTATAAAGTTTTATTTTGGCTTAAAAAATTTATTATTAATTTATATTATATGTAAATTTTTGTGTGATTGTTTATTTACTTTAAAAGTATTTATTATAATTTTAATAAATTTATATTTATATTTGCAGTAATTAATATTATTAATTAAAGAAATTTAGAAATAGAAATATTAGTTAATATTAACTTAATTTGTGCCAGCAGTTGCGGTTAAACAAATAATATAAGTAAATTATATCAATTAAAGTTAAATATTTTTATGAAAATAAAAAATAATTTATTAAGTGAAATTTTTATTTTATTTATGATTTTTTAAATAAAAAATGATTGAAGCTAAAAAATTTTAATTAAAAACTAGGATTAGATACCCTATTATTTAAAATGTAATTAAATTTATTTGAGTAGTATTAGTTATGTTCTTGAAACTTAAAAAATTTGGCGGTATTTTAGTCTATTCAGAGGAACTTGTTTTATAATCGATAATCCACGATGTACCTTACTTAAAATTGTAATTCAATTTATATATCGTTGTTATTAGAATATTTTATAAGAATAATAATTTTCTATAATTTATATTAAAATTAATATCAAATCAAGGTGTAGTTTATTTTTAAGTATAAATGAGTTACAATAAAATTTATTTATATGAATTTAAATATGAAAAATTTAATGAAAGTGGATTTGATAGTAAAATTATAAAGATAAATAATTTGATTTTAGCTCTAAAATATGTACATATCGCCCGTCGCTCTTATTACTAAAATAAGATAAGTCGTAACATAGTAGATGTACTGGAAAGTGTATCTAGAATCAATTTAAAGCTTAATTAGAAAAGCATTTCATTTACATTGAAAAGATTTTTGTGCAAATCAATATAAATTGATTAATAATTATTTATTATTATTATTATTATTTATTTTAAAATTAATTATTAAAAATAATTATAAAATATAAATGTTTTAGTATAGTATATAAAAAAAATAATTTTAATTATAGTTTATTAGTATTGTGAAATAAAATTGAAATATTATGAAAAATTTTTATTTAAAAAGAAAATTTTATTTATTGTATCTTGTGTATCAGAGTTTATTAAATAAAAAATAATTAATATATTTTTCTCGATTTTAAAAGATTTAATAAATTATAAAAGTTAATGTGATAAAATTATTTTACATAATTTATTAGAAATGAAATGTTATTCGTTTTTAAAGGTATCTAGTTTTTTAAGAAATAAATTTAATTTAACTTTTAAAATATATTTATTTATTTATTTAAATTAAATAAATTTTAAAAAGTAATATTTTATGGGATAAGCTATAAAATAAATTTTTATAAATAATAAATATTATTTAAAATATTATATGTTTAGAAGTATCAATTTTTATTAAGTTTGTTATAAATTAATTTTTATATTAAATTATTTATTATATTTTAAATTTTTATTAAAATATTTATTTAAATATTAAAAATAAATTAATAATGATATAATTAGTATATTTTTTTTGTATAATTAGATTTATAATTGAAAAGTTTAAATAAAGAATTCGGCAAAAATATAATATTCGCCTGTTTAACAAAAACATGTCTTTTAGTAATTAATTTCAAGTCTAACCTGCCCAATGAATTTTTTTTAATGGCCGCAGTATTTTAACTGTGCAAAGGTAGCATAATCATTAGTCTTTTAATTGAAGGCTAGTATGAATGGTTGGACGAAATATTAACTGTTTCATTTAAATTTATAATAAAATTTTATTTTTTAGTCAAAAAGCTAAAATTTAATTAAAAGACGAGAAGACCCTATAAATCTTTATATTTTTATTTATTTTAATTTTATAGATAAATTTAATTGTGATAAATATAAATATTTTATTGGGGTGATAGTAAAATTTAATTAACTTTTAAAATTTAAATCATTAATATATGAATAATTGATCCATTTTTAATGATTATAAAATTAAGTTACTTTAGGGATAACAGCGTAATTTTTTTGGAGAGTTCATATTGATAAAAAAGATTGCGACCTCGATGTTGGATTAAGATATAATTTTAGGTGTAGCCGTTTAAATTTAAAGTCTGTTCGACTTTTAAAATCTTACATGATCTGAGTTCAAACCGGTGTAAGCCAGGTTGGTTTCTATCTTTAATAAAAGTATATATTTTAGTACGAAAGGATTAAATATATAAATAATTTTATTTTATAAATAAGAATATAATTAATTTATTTATATAACTATTTTGGCAGATTAATGTAATAAATTTAGAATTTATAAATGTAATTTATATTACAAATAGTACTTGTTTTATATAGAAATTGTTTTATTTTTAATTATAAGTTTAATATTAATTATTTGTGTTTTAGTAAGAGTTGCTTTTTTAACATTATTAGAGCGAAAAGTTTTAGGATATATTCAAATTCGTAAAGGACCAAATAAAGTTGGTTTAATAGGGTTACCTCAACCTTTTTGTGATGCAATTAAATTATTTACGAAGGAACAAACTTATCCTTTATTATCAAATTATTTATCTTATTATTTTTCACCAATTTTTTCATTATTTTTATCTTTATTACTTTGAATATGTATACCTTTTTTTATTAAGCTATTTTCTTTTAATTTAGGATTAATTTTTTTTATATGTTGTACAAGTTTAGGGGTTTATACAGTAATAATTGCTGGGTGATCTTCAAATTCTAATTATGCCATATTAGGGGGATTACGTTCAGTCGCTCAAACTATTTCTTATGAAGTTAGTTTAGCTTTAATTTTATTATCTTTTGTATTTTTAATTAATAACTATAATATATTAAATTTTTTTTATTATCAAATGTATATATGATTTATTTTTATATTATATCCTTTAGCTTTTGTTTGATTAATTATTTCATTAGCTGAGACTAATCGAACTCCTTTTGATTTTGCTGAAGGAGAGTCAGAATTAGTTTCTGGATTTAATGTAGAGTATAGAAGAGGGGGATTTGCATTAATTTTTTTATCTGAATATGCAAGTATTTTATTTATAAGAATATTATTTTCTTTAATTTTTTTAGGGGGTAATATTTTTAGTTTTGATTTTTATTTAAAATTAATATTTATTTCTTTTATTTTTATTTGAGTACGTGGTACTTTACCTCGGTTTCGTTATGATAAATTAATATATTTAGCTTGAAAAAGATTTTTACCTTTTTCTTTAAATTATTTATTATTTTTTGTTGGGCTAAAAATTTATTTTTTAAATTTAATTTAAGTAATAAATTTTAGTAAAGTTAATAGAAAATTAATGTTTCTATTTTATGTTTTCAAAACATATACTTATTCAAGTTCATTAACTAATATAATTAATTTAGTAAATTAGTTTAATAGGTTATCTCATCATTTAGTAATTAATGGGTTTACTAAATAATATAAGAAATATAAAACTGTTAAAATTTGACTAATAATAACAAAAGGGTCTTCTACTGGGCGAGCTCCTGCTCATGTTAATAAAATTACAATTGATACTATAATTCAAAATAAAATTTTATTAATAGGATAAAATTTAATTCCCCGGAATTTTCTTAAATTATAAAATGGCATAATTATTAAAATGGCAATTGATATTACTAAAGCAATTACTCCTCCTAATTTATTAGGAATTGAACGTAAAATTGCATAGGCAAATAAAAAATATCATTCAGGTTGAATATGAATAGGGGTTACTAAAGGATTAGCAGGAATAAAATTATCAGGGTCTCCTAATAGGTATGGATTTCATAATGTTAATATAACTAGTATAAAAATTATAATAATAAAGCCAGTTAAGTCTTTATATGAAAAATATGGATGAAAGGGTACTTTATCTAAATTTGAATTTAATCCTATAGGGTTATTAGACCCTGTTTGATGTAAAAATAATAAATGAATTATTACTATTGCTAAAACAATAAAAGGTAAAATAAAATGAAAAGTAAAAAATCGTGTTAAAGTAGCATTATCAACAGCAAAGCCTCCTCAGATTCATTGTACAAGAGTTGTTCCTAAATAAGGGATTGCAGATAATAAATTAGTAATAACAGTTGCTCCTCAAAAAGATATTTGACCTCAAGGAAGAACATACCCTATAAAAGCAGTTGCTATTATTAAAAATAAAATAATTGTTCCTGATAATCACGTTGGAGTAAATAAATAAGATCCATAGTATATTCCTCGTCCTACATGTAAATAAATACAAATAAAAAAAAAAGATGCACCATTAGCATGTAAAGTTCGTAATAATCAACCATAATTTACATTTCGACAAATATGGTCAACTCTATTAAAAGCTAAACTAATATCAGCTGTATAATGTATAGCTAAAAATAATCCTGTAAGGATTTGAATAATTAAACATAATCCTAATAATGAACCAAAATTTCATCATGTAGAGATATTAATTGGAGAAGGTAAATCTACTAAAGCATTATTTGCAATTCTTAAAATTGGGTGAGTAGTTCGTATTGATTTATTCATTAGTTAGTTATTGATCGAAGAGGTCCATAAAATAATTTAGTAATTTTTACAGCTGCAATTAATGTAATTAACAAATAATTAACTAATAAAATAGTAATTATATTTGTAGGGTAATTGTATAATTTATTTAAATTTAGTGTATTTTCATTAATATAAGAATTAATATAAATAATAGAAGTTATTTCGTTATTTATTCTATTAAATGTTAAAATTATTTTATCTATAAAAAATATAATAATTATTAATAAAATAAAATTAATTATTAATGTTATAGCTATTTTTATTGAAAATGAAAATGTTTCATTTGAAGCCAATGATGTAACATAAATAAATAAAACTAATATCCCTCCAACAAAAATTAAAAATAAAATATAAGAAAATCAAAATCTTTTTGTTATTAATCCAGAAATACAGCAAATTATAACTGTTTGAATTAAAAGTATTAATCCTATACTAAGAGGGTGATTTATTTGTATAAATACAAATCTAATTATTAAAGTTAGTGTATATAATGTAAGTTGTATAATATCAAGAAATAGTTTAATTAAAATATTAATTTTGGAGATTAATGATAAAGGTATTTCTTTTTTCTTGAAGTTTAAAAAGAAATATTTCTTATTTTTGATTTACAAGACCAATGTTTTTGTTAAACTATTAAAACTAATGATAATATTGTTTAATTGAGGGTTACCTTTTTTTTTAATAATAATAGGAGTTTTAATTTTTATTTCTAATCGAAAGCATTTATTATCTATACTTTTAAGTTTAGAATATATTGTACTATCTTTATTTTATATATTATTTATTTATTTAAATATATTAAATTATGAAAATTATTTTAGTATAGTATTTATAACTTTTAGAGTTTGTGAAGGGGTATTAGGGTTATCAATTTTAGTATCGATAATTCGTAGTTATGGAAATGATTATTTTCAATCTTTTAATATTTTACAATGTTAAAAATTTTATTTATATTATTATTATTAGTTCCGTTTTGTTTTATAAAAAATATATTTTGAATGGTTCAAAATATATTATTTATGATTATATTTGTTTTAGTTATTTATAATTATTATTCAAATTATTGAGTAAGAATTTCTTATTTTTTAGGAATAGATTTACTTTCTTATGGTATAATTTTATTAAGATTTTGAATTTGTTCTTTAATATTAATAGCAAGAGATTCAATTAATAAGTTAGATAATTATAAAAATATATTTTTATTAAATATTTTATTATTATTATTATTGTTATTTTTAACTTTTTCTAGTATAAATTTATTTATATTTTATTTATTTTTTGAAGGTAGTTTAATTCCTACTTTATTTTTAATTTTAGGTTGGGGATACCAACCTGAACGGTTACAAGCTGGTATATATTTATTATTTTATACTTTATTAGTTTCTTTACCAATATTAGTTGCAATTTTTTATTTATATAATAGTTTAAATACCATAACTTTTTATATATTAAATAATTTTAATTTTAATTATTTTGTATTATATTTATCATTAATTATATCTTTTTTAGTGAAAATACCTATGTTTTTAGTTCATTTATGATTACCAAAAGCTCATGTAGAAGCACCTGTTTCTGGGTCAATAATTTTAGCTGGAATTATGTTAAAATTAGGAGGGTATGGTTTATTACGAGTATTTTTCTTTTTACAGTATATAGGAATTAAATATAATTATTGATTTATTAGAATTAGTTTAGTAGGAGGAGTTTTAGTTAGATTGATTTGTATACGACAAACTGATTTAAAATCATTAATTGCTTATTCATCTGTTGCTCATATAGGAATTGTATTAAGAGGGTTAATAACTATAACTTATTGAGGAATTTGTGGTTCTTATACTTTAATAATTGCTCATGGGTTATGTTCATCTGGTTTATTTAGTTTAGCTAATATTACTTATGAACGATTAGGGAGACGAAGTTTATTAATTAATAAAGGGCTATTAAATTTTATACCTTCAATAACTTTATGGTGATTTTTGTTATGCTCTGCTAATATAGCTGCTCCTCCTACTTTAAATTTATTAGGAGAAATTTCTTTATTAAATAGAATTGTAAGTTGATCTTGATTATCTATAATTATATTAATTTTTTTATCTTTCTTTAGTGCTGCTTATACATTATATTTATATGCATATAGACAACATGGAAAGTTATATTCTGGTATTTATTCTTTTAGTATAGGGTATAATCGTGAATATCTATTATTATTTTTGCATTGATTTCCTTTAAATTTATTAGTATTTAAGTCTGAACTATGTTTATTATGATTATAAAAAAATTTAAATAGTTTAAAAAAAATATTGATTTGTGGTGTCAATGATAAGAATTATTCTTTTTAAATTGTGAAGTATTTATCTATTTGTTTAATTAATTTTATAATTTTATTTTTTGTAAGAATTATTTTATTTTTATGTTCTCTTTTTTTTATTATAAATGAATATGTATTATTTTTAGAATGAGAAGTAGTTTCTTTAAATTCAATAAGAATTGTAATAACTTTTTTATTTGATTGAATAAGATTAATATTTATATCTTTTGTTTTATTAATTTCTTCTATAGTAATTTATTATAGAAAAGAATATATAAGAGGAGATGAAAATATTAATCGGTTTATTATATTAGTTTTATTATTTGTTAGTTCAATAATATTGTTGATTATTAGTCCTAATTTAGTTAGAATTTTATTAGGTTGAGATGGTTTAGGATTAGTATCTTATTGTTTAGTTATTTATTTTAATAATATTAAATCTTATAATGCTGGGATATTAACAGCATTATTAAATCGAATTGGAGATGTAATATTATTAATGGCTATTGCTTGAATATTAAATTATGGGAGATGAAACTATATCTATTATTTAGAATTTATAAATAATGACTATGAAATGACCTTAATTGGAATTTTAGTAGTATTAGCTGCTATGACTAAAAGAGCTCAGATTCCTTTTTCTTCTTGATTGCCTGCAGCAATAGCAGCTCCAACTCCTGTTTCTGCTTTAGTACATTCGTCTACATTAGTAACAGCAGGGATTTATTTATTAATTCGGTTTAATATTTTAGTTCATAATTCTATAATAGGTCAATTATTATTATTATTATCTGGTTTAACAATATTTATATCTGGATTAGGAGCAAATTTTGAATTTGATTTAAAAAAAATTATTGCTTTATCAACTTTAAGACAGTTAGGTTTAATAATAATAATTTTGTCTATAGGGTATTATAAATTAGCTTTTTTTCATTTATTAACTCATGCTTTATTTAAAGCTCTCTTATTTATATGTGCTGGGGCTATCATTCATAATATGAATAACTCTCAAGATTTACGATTAATAGGAGGGTTAAGATTATATATACCTTTAACTTCTTCATGTTTTAATGTAGCTAATTTAGCTTTATGTGGGATACCTTTTTTAGCTGGGTTTTATTCTAAGGATTTAATTTTAGAAATAGTTTCTATAAGTATAATAAATATATTTATTTATTTTTTATTTTTTTTTTCAACAGGGTTAACAGTTTGTTATTCTTTACGATTAGTTTATTATTCTATAACTGGGGATTTAAATTGTAATTCATTAAATGTTTTAAATGATGAAAGTTGAATTATACTAAAAGGGATATTAGTATTAATAATAATAAGAATCATTGGAGGGAGTATATTAAGTTGAATTATTTTTATGACTCCTTCAACTATTATTTTACCTTATTATTTAAAATTTATAACTTTATTAGTTTGTGTTATTGGAGGGTTATTAGGTTATTTTTTATCTAAAATTACTTTATTTTTTTCTAATAAATCTTTAAATAATTATTTTTTTACTATATTTGTAGGGTCAATATGATTTATACCATATATTTCTACTTATGGAGTTATTAATTATTCTTTAAAACTTGGTATACTTGTAGTTAAAAATTTCGATCAAGGATGATCAGAATTTATGGGTAGTCAAAATTTATATAAACAATTAGTTATTTATTCTCAATCTAATTATATATTACAAAATAATAATTTAAAGGTTTATTTACTAATTTTTGTATTATGATTTATAATTTTAATAATATTTTTAATTTTTTTATATTTAAATAGCTTATAATTAGAGTATAACATTGAAGATGTTAGGGAGATTTATTAATCTTTAAATAATTTAAATAATTAAATTAAGTAATTTATAAAAATAAATATTTTATTTTTACAATGAAAATGTAATGTTTTAAATTAAACTATATAAATATAAAAAATATAAATAGAAATATAAATGGAATTTAACCATTAAATAAAAAAGTTAGCAGCTTTTTTTCGAACCTCATATTTCTTTAATTGGAATTATATTATTCATTTTTATCATTAACAGTGATATACCTCTTTTTGGTTTCAATTAAAAAATAAGGGTAAATTTACCTAGTATTAGGTCGAAACTAATTGCAATAAAATCGCTTCATATTTAAGGTAAATTGAATAATCAATTATTTTTGAATGCAAATCAAATGTTATAAATTAACTATTACCCTACATAGATCAATTTAGTATTCCTTGATTTCATTCATGATATAAACCTAATAATAAAATTAAAATAAAAATAATAGAAGTTAATGTTCAAATTATTAAATTTGAATAATTTAAAATTAAAATTATTGGTAAAATTAATGCAATTTCTACATCAAAAATTAAAAAAATAATCGTAATCAAAAAAAATTTTAAAGAAAAAGGTAGTCGAGAAGAAGATATAGGATCAAATCCACATTCGAAAGGAGATCTTTTTTCTCGATCTCTATAACTTTTTTTAGATAAAAAAGTTGCTAATAGCATAACAACAATTGTTAATAGGGCAATAATTAAAGATATTAATATAATTGAAAAGATTATTTATACTATTAAATTAATAGACTTTATGATTGGAAGTCATAGGTACTTTTATACTATATAAATATATTTTATCCTCCTCATCAATAAATTGATACATATAAAAATAATCAAACAATATCAACAAAATGTCAATATCATGCTGCTGCTTCAAATCCAAAATGGTGATTTTTTGAAAAATAACCATTTAAATGTCGAATTAAACAAATTAATAAAAATGTAGTTCCAATTAAAACATGAATACCATGAAATCCTGTTGCAACAAAAAAAGTAGATCCATAAGCAGCTTCTGCAATTGAAAAGGGAGCTTCAATATATTCATATGCTTGTAATATTGTAAAATATACTCCTAATAAAACTGTAAAAAATAAACCTTGAGTTGTTTGAGTGTGATTATTTTCTATTAAACTATGGTGAGCTCATGTGACAGTAATTCCTGAAGCTAATAAAATAGTTGTATTTAATAATGGAATTTGAAAAGGATTAAAAGGGATAATACTTATAGGAGGTCATAAAGTTCCTAATTCAATTGATGGAGATAATCTACTATGAAAAAAAGCTCAAAAGAATGATGAAAAAAATAGTACTTCTGATAAAATAAATAAAATTATACCTCATCGTAAACCTGTTGTAACTATATATGTATGTAATCCTTGAAAAGTTCCTTCTCGTGAGACATCTCGTCATCATTGATAAACAGTTAAAATAGTAATTGTTATACCTACTATAATTAAAATTATTCTATATTGATGAAATCATTTTACTATTCCTGAAACTAAAGTTATAGTACCAATTGCTCCTGTTAATGGTCATGGTCTATAATCAACTAAATGAAATGGGTGATTTGAATGTGTTGACATTAATATTAAATTACTTCACTAGAGTATAAGGTTGTTAATACTGCAAAAACATAAGATTGAATAATTGCAACTGCTGATTCTAATATTAGTAAAGCAATTTGTACTACTAATAAAATTATTACAATAGAAGAAGCTAAAGAAGGTCCTGTATTTCCTAATAAAGTTATTAATAAATGTCCTGCAATTATATTAGCAGTTAATCGAACAGCTAAAGTTCCAGGACGAATAATATTTCTAATAGTTTCAATACACACCATAAAAGGTATTAATACAGAAGGAGTTCCTTGAGGGACTAAATGTGTAAATATATGTTGAGTATGATTAATTCATCCATAAATTATAAAAGTTAATCATAAAGGTAAAGCTAATGTTAAAGTTAATACTAAGTGACTTGAACTTGTAAAAATATAAGGGAATAGTCCTAAAAAATTATTAAATAAAATTAAACTAAATAATGAAATGAAAATAAGAGTTGTTCCTTTTTGGTTAGGATTCCCCAATAAAGTTTTAAATTCTTTATGTAAAGTAGATAAAATATTATTTCAAATAATATGATAACGAGAGGGTATGAACCAGTATATAGAAGGGATTATTAGTAATCCAATAAAAGTACTTAATCAATTTAAAGATAAATTAAAAATACTAGAGGCAGGGTCAAATACAGAAAATAAATTAGTTATCATTTTCAATTTATTGAATTTGTTAAAATTTTATTTAAATCTTTATTTTTAGATGTTGTAGGTAAATAAATAAAATAATTTATTATATTAAATAATATAAAAATTAAAGAAAATAATAAAAATAAGCTTAATCATCTAATAGGGGCTATTTGAGGGATCAAAAAATATTATAAATAATAATAATTTTAGTTTGACATACTAATGTTATAGAGTTTAACTAATTTTTTTTTTTTTTTTTTTTTCATTAAAAGTAATTGCTAGATTACTATAACATGGTTTAAGAGACCAGTACTTGCTTTCAGTCATTTAATGTTTAACTTAATTTAGAAATTCATTTAATGAAATAATTTGAGGGTACTCTTTCAATTACAATTGGTATAAAACTATGATTTGCTCCACAAATTTCTGAACATTGTCCAAAAAATAATCCTGGTCGATTAGTAAAAAAATTAGTTTGATTTAATCGACCAGGAGTTGCATCAACTTTTACTCCTAGTGCAGGTACTGTTCATGAATGAATTACATCTGCAGCAGAAACTAAAATTCGAATTTGATGATTTGTAGGAATAACAACTCGATTATCTACATCTAATAATCGAAAGCTATTTAATTCTAATTCATTAGTAGGAATTATGTATGAGTCGAATTCAATATTAAGAAAATCTGAATATTCATAACTTCAGTATCATTGGTGACCAATAGCTTTTAATGTAATAAGAGGATCACTAATTTCATCTAATAAATAAAGTAATCGTAAAGAAGGAAAAGCAATAAATACTAAAATAAAAGTTGGTAAAACTGTTCAAATTAATTCAATTATTTGTCCATGTAATAAAAATCGATTAATTTGGGTATTAAAAAATAATATAAATATTATATACATTACTATTACTGTAATTATAGTTAAAATTAATATAGAATGATCATGAAAAAATATTAGTTGTTCTATTAAAGGAGAGGCTCTATCTTGAAAATTTAAATTTGCTCATGTTGACATTTTTCTAATAAAAGTAAGATACTTTATATATAGAGCTTAAATCTATTGCACTAATCTGCCATATTAGAAGTTAGATAATAAAGGTAATTCTGAATAACTATGTTCTGCTGGTGGGATATTTTGATATCATTCAATTGAAGAATTTAATTGTATAGGATAAATTACTTGTCGTTGTTTAATTAATCTTTTTCAAACAATAATTATAAATATAATAATTCCTGTTAATGAAATTGTAGACCCAATAGTTGAAATAACATTTCATGTTGTATATGCATCTGGATAATCAGAGTATCGACGAGGTATTCCTGCTAGTCCTAAAAAATGTTGTGGAAAAAAAGTTAAATTTACTCCTATAAATATAATAGTAAATTGAGTTTTTAGTCATTTACTATTTAAAGTAAATCCAGTAAATAGGGGATATCAATGTACAAATCCTGCTATAATAGCAAATACTGCCCCTATAGATAAAACATAATGAAAATGAGCAACTACATAGTAAGTATCATGTAAAATGATATCAAGGGATGAATTTGCTAAAACAACTCCTGTTAATCCTCCAACTGTGAATAAAAATACAAATCCTAAAGATCATAATAAGGCTGGGGAATAATTTATTTGAGACCCATGAAGAGTAGCTAATCAACTAAAAATTTTAATTCCAGTAGGAATTGCAATAATTATTGTAGCTGAAGTAAAGTAAGCTCGTGTATCAACATCTATTCCAATAGTGAATATATGATGAGCCCATACAATAAATCCTAATAATCCAATTGCTAGTATAGCATAAATTATTCCTAAAGAACCAAATGTTTCCTTTTTTCCACTTTCTTGGCTAATAATATGAGAAATTATACCAAATCCAGGTAAAATTAAAATATAAACTTCAGGATGTCCAAAAAATCAAAATAAATGTTGATATAAAACAGGATCTCCTCCCCCTGCAGGGTCAAAAAAAGAAGTATTTAAATTTCGATCAGTTAAAAGTATAGTGATGGCTCCTGCTAATACAGGTAAAGATAATAGAAGTAATAAAGCAGTAATTACTACTGATCAAACAAATAAAGGTATTCGATCATAAGAAATTCCTGCTGAACGTATATTAATTACAGTAGTAATAAAATTTACTGCTCCTAAAATTGAGGATATCCCTGCTAAGTGTAAAGAAAAAATAGCTAAATCAACTGAGGCCCCACTATGAGCAATATTAGCTGAAAGTGGAGGGTAAACTGTTCATCCTGTACCAGCCCCATTTTCTACTATACTTCTTACTAATAATAAGGTTAAAGAAGGAGGTAGTAGTCAAAATCTTATATTATTTATTCGAGGAAAAGCTATATCAGGGGCTCCTAATATTAATGGTACTAATCAATTTCCAAACCCTCCAATTATAATTGGTATAACTATAAAAAAAATTATTACGAAAGCATGTGCGGTTACGATTACATTATAAATTTGATCATTACCAATTAATGCCCCAGGATGACCTAATTCAGCACGAATTAAAATTCTTAATGAAGTACCTACTATTCCAGCTCATGTTCCAAATAGAAAATATAAAGTTCCAATATCTTTATGATTAGTAGAGAATAGTCATTGTTGCGATTAAATGGCTGAAGTTTAGGCAGTAGACTGTAAATCTATTTATAAGAATTATTCTTTTTAATCAAAAAAAATTAGGTTTTATAGTCAATAATGATATTAGATTGCAATTCTAAAGGAATAATTAAATTATTAAAACTTAAAAGAGTAGTCTTATATTTATAACTTTGAAGGCTATTAGTTTATTTAACTTAAAGTTTTTAATTAAAATTTTAACTTTTAAATTAAGTAATAAATAAATCTAATAATAAATAAACCAAAAGAAGAAATAAAAGATAAACATAAATATAAATTTATTGATAAGTTATTTCAATAAATTTTATAAATTCAATTATTTTCAAAATAATTTAGTATAAAAGCAGTATAACATAATCGTAAGTAAAAGTATAATGTAATTAAAGATATAATGATCATAATTGTTATAACAAATAATTGATTATTAAATGTTAAATATTGAATTGTTAGTCATTTAGGGATAAATCCTAAAAAGGGGGGTAATCCCCCTAAAGATAATAAATTTAAAAATAAGAAAAATTTTAATGATTTATTAAAAAAAAATAATGAAAATAATTGATTAATATGAAATATTTTAAAAGTATTAAATAATAAAATTAAATTAAAGGTTAAAAATCTATAAAATAAAAAATAATTTATTCATAAAGATTCATTAGAATATATTCTTATTAATATTCAACCTAAATGATTAATTGAAGAAAAAGTTATTAATTTACGTAAAGAAGTTTGATTTAACCCTCCTAAAGCTCCAATAATAACAGATAATAATACTGTTAAAATAATTAAAAATTTAATTATTAAATATGAAATTAATATTAAAGGAGCAATTTTTTGTCATGTTATTAAAATTAATGAATTTAATCAATTTAATCCTTCTATAACATTTGGAAATCAAAAGTGAAAAGGGGCAGCTCCTACTTTTATTAATAATGAAGATAAAATTATTATATTAATATAATTATTTATAAAAATTTGATTTATAAAATTATTTTGGTATAAAAATAAAATTGTTGAAAATAATAAAATAGAAGAAGCTAAAGCTTGGGTTAAGAAATACTTAAGTGAAGATTCATTTGATATTATTCTATTATCTTTTATTAGGGGGATAAAAGATAATAAATTAATTTCAAGTCCTATTCAAGCTCTTAATCAAGAATTTGCTGAAATAGTGATTATTGTTCTTATTATTAAAATTAAAATAAATAAAATTTTATATGAATTATTATAAATTAAAAAGAAAAGGATTAAAACCTTTATAAATGGGGTATGAACCCAGTAGCTTAATTAGCTTATCTTTTTATAGTTCATAAATATATACATATATATAAATAAAAATATATTTTAGTGTATGATGCACAATAGTTTTTGATACTATTAGAAATAGTTTAATTCTATTAAATATAATTATAATGAATGTAATAGGTATTACATTATTTACCCTATCAAGGTAATCCTTTTTATCAGGCAATTCATT